TTCTTTAACTGAAAACTTTAAAATTATGGTTCATATTGTGTTGGTTGGGTTAAATATTAAGGTGAGATTGAAAGTGTAAATGTCCTGAGGCAGGAGAATAGAAGAGGAAATATCGGAATTAATTGGAGCACAATCTTTTTTTTTTTATTAGATTGTGCTCCAGATTCTGATATTTCCTCTTGATATTGTATATAAGATCTTATATATATATATACGTATACAGAACTGTAAGTCATATTTGGTTCATCTATATATATATAATAAATTTATTAATAACTAGAACCACTTTAATGTGCATGCATATATGAATTAAAATTTGGAATACTAATATATAATTTGTATTATATGCATTATATTTATTTTATACATATTTATTAAATAAGAACTTATATATTAATAAATAAATATTATACCTTCTCGTTAAAGACCGATTTGATATTTAGTTTTATATTTGTTAATAAAGCTCATAAGGTCTTTATTTCTTTAATATGACTAGTACTTTAAATACTTATTAATAGAAATTTTTCCTTTTTTAAAAAAAAAAAAAAAAAAAGGAAAAATTATGTCTAATTATGAATGGAATTGTGAATTTGTTGTAATATACTTGCAGGATTATTCATTTATTGTTTGTAAATTAAATTCTCAATTTATATTTATTATGTAATAGATTGTAGTTAATTGGATTTGTTCCATGTTAGAGTAGTAATGGTATAAAAAGCAAGTTCAAAGAGCAATTATGGCTGGTTGCCCTTTGTACTTGTCTCTTGGGGGGCCGCCCCCCAAGATCTTTTGAACCGCAGTGATTTTGGGATAGTATATTTATAGAAATTAAATTCTCAATTTATATTTATTATGTAATAGATTGTAGTTAATTGGATTTGTTCCATGTTAGAGTAGTAATGGTATAAAAAGCAAGTTCAAAGAGCAATTATGGCTGGTTGCCCTTTGTGCTTGTCTCTTGGGGGGCCGCCCCCCAAGATCTTTTGAACCGCAGTGATTTTGGGATAGTATATTTATAGAAATTAAATTCTCAATTTATATTTATTATGTAATAGATTGTAGTTAATTGGATTTGTTCCATGTTAGAGTAGTAATGGTATAAAAAGCAAGTTCAAAGAGCAATTATGGCTGGTTGCCCTTTGTGCTTGTCTCTTGGGGGGCCGCCCCCCAAGATCTTTTGAACCGCAGTGATTTTGGGATAGTATATTTATAGAAATTAAATTCTCAATTTATATTTATTATGTAATAGATTGTAGTTAATTGGATTTGTTCCATGTTAGAATAGTAATGGTATAAAGTTTTATTCTTGCTTTGGTATTTATATTTAAAATGATTTACATATTTTATAAATTTCTAAATGGAGATGTGGTAGTATATAATATTGTACTATTAAGGAAATTTAGATACAGTATTTTTATATGTATTGGTAAAATGCGTGCCAGCTGCCGCGGTTAGACGTGAAATGCAAGTAAATATTTTTGATTAGAAGTTAAATTTATTATAATCAATTGAAATATGAAGTGTTATTGGTGGAATGATTAATTTTTATTATGTTGATATTTGAATATTTTGAGGCTTTGAGATTGTTTGGAAGACTAGGATTAGATACCCTATTATGAACAACTTAAATTAATTATCTGGGTAGTAATAGTTATGATCTTGAAACTCAAAGAATTTGGCGGTATTTTAGTCCTTTCAGAGGAATCTGTCCTGTAATTGATATTACACGATTTTTTTTACTTAATTTGGTGTTCAGTTTATATACCGCCGTCGGTAAGATTATCTTGTGGAGAGTATTAAATTTCATTATATATAATTTTATAGTATGTCAGGTCAAGGTGTAGCTTATGATTAAGTAGAGATGGATTACAATAAATTTATTTATATGGATAATAATTTGAAATTGATTATTTGAAGGTGGATTTGATTGTAAATTGATGAAGAATAATTGATTGATTTTGGCTCTAGAATGTGTACATATCGCCCGTCGCTCTCGTTTTAAGATGAGATAAGTCGTAACATAGTAGATGTACTGGAAAGTGTATCTGGAATGGAATTGTGGATTTGTATCGAAGTAGAGCTTGATGAAGAGCATCCCATTTACATTGGGGAGGTTTTGTGCGAATCATATATTTTGATTTATTAATAGTATTATTATAAGTAATTGTATTAATTAAAGTATTTATATTTTGTTAATTTTAGTATTGATTTAGAATTTATGTTGTTTATTATAGTTGAACTTTACAGTGATGGATTTATGAAATAATTGAAATATTTATTTTTGAGTAGAAGAGTATTTGTACCTTTTGTATCAGGATTTATTAAATATTATGAATTTATTTTCTTTTCTCGAATTGAGAAGAGTTACTTATTAATGATTTATATTGTATCATAAATATATTTAATTGATAAGTAGTGATGAAATGTTATTCGTTTTTTAAGATATCTAGTTTCTCAAGATAGGAATTGAATTTCGGTGTTGTGTTTTAGTATTGATATTTATATATATATATATATTATTATTATATTATTTGTGATGCTAAGTATTTTGGGGATAAGCTTGGAATATTTGATATAAATGGTAGGGGTTGTTGTGCTATATGAGCTTTTTAATGGTTATTATTTATGAGTTTGTTAAAATTCGTTGTTATGTAATTTTTTATATAAATATGTATTATGATGGTATTGAGATTATAAATATAATAGTTATATTTATGTAATAATGATGGAATTAGTAAATGGAGTTGTTTATTATTATTAATTAAGAGATTATTAATGTCAAGGAATTAGGCAAGAATTATTGTTCGCCTGTTTATCAAAAACATGTCTTTTTGTATTGATTTAAAGTCGTGCCTGCCCAATGAGGTTATTTAATGGCCGCGGTATTTTGACCGTGCAAAGGTAGCATAATCATTAGTCTTTTAATTGTGGGCTGGAATGAATGGTTTGACGAAACAATAACTGTCTCGGTGTTATATATTGAATTTTACATTTAAGTTAAAAGGCTTAAATGATGATAAGGGACGAGAAGACCCTATAGATCTTTATTTAAAGTATTAATATTTATTGTTTGGTGGTTTAAGATTTTATTAATGATTTATTTTTGGTTGGGGTGACAAGAGAAAATATTAACTTCTTTATTATGAAACTATGATTATTGGTTAATTGATCCTTTATTATGGAATTAAGATAAAGATACCTTAGGGATAACAGCGTAATTCTATTGGAGAGTTCTTATCGATAATGGAGATTGCGACCTCGATGTTGGATTAAGATTATAACTGGGTGCAGAAGCTTAGTTTGTTGGTCTGTTCGACCATTAAAATCTTACATGATCTGAGTTCAAACCGGTGTAAGCCAGGTTGGTTTCTATCTTTATTGATTTATGAATATATTTTAGTACGAAAGGATTAAATATATTAAATAGTTTATGTTTTTAGAATATTATACTATTTTGGCAGAGAAGTGCAATGAATTTAGAATTCATGAATGTAATTTATTACATGTAGTATTGATTAATTGTATTCTAGGTTTGGTTGGTTATTTAGTTTTAATTATTTTTGTATTGGTTGGGGTTGCTTTTCTTACTTTGTTGGAACGTAAGGTTTTGGGTTATATTCAGGTTCGTAAGGGTCCTAATAAGGTTGGATTTGTGGGTTTTCCTCAGCCTTTTGCTGATGCTATTAAATTATTTTGTAGGGAGCAGACATATCCTGTTGTATCCAATTATTTAATATATTTATTTTGTCCAGTGGTGAGATTGTTTCTTTCTTTATTAGTGTGATTAATTTATCCTTTATTATTTGAGTTGGTGTCGTTTGATTTAGCATTATTGTTTTTTTTTTGTTGTACTGGTATGGGTGTATATCCAATAATGTTGGCGGGGTGATCATCTAATTCAAATTATGCTTTGTTGGGTGGATTACGGTCTGTTGCTCAAACAATTTCTTATGAAGTGAGTTTAGCTTTAATTTTATTAAGTTATATTTTGTTAGTGGGGGGTTTTGGTATTAATTTGTTTTATGTTAATCAATTGTATGTTTGGTTTTTTTTTTTGAGTATTCCTTTATTTATTTGTTGATTTTCTTCGTGTTTAGCTGAAACTAATCGTACTCCTTTTGATTTTTCTGAGGGGGAGTCTGAATTGGTTTCGGGATTTAATGTTGAATATAGTAGTGGGGGCTTTGCATTAATTTTTATGGCTGAATATTCTAGAATTTTGTTTATAAGAATACTGACTGTTTTAGTTTTTTTGGGGGGTGAGGTATTTTCTGTGTTGTTTTATTTTATATTAGTATTTTTGTCTTTTATTTTTGTGTGGGTTCGTGGAACATTACCTCGTTTTCGTTATGATAAGTTAATGTATTTGGCTTGGAGGAGATATTTACCTTTATCATTAAATTATTTTATTTTTTTTTGTTGTTTTGTTTATATAATTAACTAGGGTGTTTGAGATATTTTAGGAATTAAGTTAATAGAATATTTAATTCTATCTTTTGTTTTCAAAACAAATGCTTTTAGCTTATTAACTTGTAATTTTTGGGTTATTATTGTTGTGGATTGGTTAAATTATCTCATGTTATAAGTAATGTTGGATTGATAATAAAGTAGGAAAAGTAACTGATGGTTAGGATTTGTCCTGTTAGGATAAAAGGTTCTTCTACTGGTCGTGCGCCGATTCATGTGAGTAATATTACGATGGAAGTAAATGATCAGAATATAATTTGATTGATGGGATAAAAGTGTATTCTTCGGAATTTTGAATTGGATGTAAAGGGTAGTGAAAATAGGATGGCAATGGAGGTTACTAGGGCAATAACTCCTCCTAATTTATTAGGGATTGATCGTAAAATGGCGTAGGCGAATAGAAAGTATCATTCTGGTTGAATATGAATAGGGGTTACTAGTGGATTTGCTGGGGTGAAGTTGTCTGGATCTCCTAGTAGATAAGGTCTATTAAGTGATAGAATTGTTAATAACATTATTATGATAATAAATCCTGTGATGTCCTTGAAAGTGAAATATGGATGAAAGGGAATTTTATCTAGATTTCTGTTGATTCCCATAGGGTTATTCGATCCTGTTTGATGGAGAAATAGAAGGTGAATTATAACGAAGGCTGTTACAATAAATGGAATTATAAAATGAAATGTGAAGAAACGTGTTAGGGTTGCATTATCTACTGCAAAGCCTCCTCATACTCATTGAACTAGATCATTCCCCAAGTAAGGAATTGCTGATAATAGATTAGTAATTACGGTAGCTCCTCAGAATGATATTTGTCCTCAGGGTAATACATAACCCATGAAGGCTGCTGCTATAACTAGAAATAGAATAAGGGTACCAACTATTCATGTATGTATGAGATTATATGATCCATAATATAATCCACGTCCTACGTGAATATAAAGACAAATGAAGAAGAATGATGCTCCATTAGCGTGAATTGTTCGTAATAGTCAGCCAAAGTTTACGTCTCGACAAATGTGATTAACTCTATTAAAGGCTATATTAATATCTGCTGTATAATGTATGGCTAGGAAGATTCCTGTTAGTAGTTGAATGATAAGACACAGTCCTAAAAGTGAGCCGAAGTTTCATCATGTGGAGATATTGGAAGGGGTTGGTAGATCAATTAGTGATCCGTTAATAATTTTAATTAAGGGATGATTAGTTCGTATTGATTTATTCATTAGTTTGAATGGCGGAGGGGGCCTTCATGAAACTGAGTAATTTTTACGATAGCAATTAGAGTAATAAGAAGATATAAAATGGTTATAATTGTTAAAGTTGCGTTTGGATAATTATATAATTGATTTAAGTTATATAATTCTATTGATATAAGGTTATTATTATTTTCTATATAATCAAATTTATTGGTGTGATAGTTTATTATATGACTTGTTATGGGGGATAATAATATGAGTAGGAATACTATTAAAGAGGATATTATGATAATTTTGATGGGTATTTGGAAGACTTCATTTGAGGCTAGTCTAGTAATGTAAATAAATAAAACTAATATTCCTCCTAGGAAGATTATAAATAGGATATATGAGAATCAGAATGAATGTGAGTTAGGTCCAGTGATGGTACAAATTATTAAAGTTTGAACGATAATTAGTAAGGTAATTATTAGTGGGTGAATTATTATTGAGAATGTTATATTAATTAATATCATGATTATTAATGTTATTGTAAGGAAAATATCAGAGAATAGTTTAATTTAAAATATTAATTTTGGGGATTAATGATAGATATTATATCTTTCTCTGAAGTTTTAAAAGGCTATTTCTTATTTCTGGTTTACAAGACCAGTGTTTTATTTTAAACTATTAAAACTAATGTTTACATTATTTTGTTTATTGTTAATTGTGTTTTGCTATTTTACTGGAATATGGGTTTACTGTTCTAAGCGGAAGCATTTATTGGTAGTGTTATTGAGTTTGGAGTATATAGTTTTGTTTACGTTTTTTTTATTAATTAATTGATTGGGAATATTGCAGTATGAAATATATTTTTCTATAATTTATTTGGTTTTTGCTGTTTGTGAGGGATCTTTGGGGTTAGGAATTTTAGTATCAATAGTTCGTTCACATGGTAATGATTATTTTCAGTCTTTTGTGGTATTACGATGTTAAAATTTATTATAATGCTTGTATTTATGATCCCATTGTGTTTTTTAAATAATATTTCTTGATGAACGGTGCAGTTTTTATTTTTTTTGATGGTGTGTTTGTTTATAATATCATTAAATTTAGGAGGTGGAATTGAGATATTTAGTTATATTTGGGGTTGTGATTTATTATCATATGGTTTAATTTTGTTGAGATTTTGGATTTGTGGGTTGATATTATTGGCTAGAACTTCAATTTATGATTTAAGTTATTATAGGAATTTATTTATTTTTATGATTATTTTTTTGATATTAATATTGTTGTGTGCTTTTTCTAGAGTTGATATGTTATCGTTTTATATTTTTTTTGAAGGTAGATTAATTCCTACTTTATTGTTGATTTTGGGTTGAGGATACCAGCCTGAACGTGTTCAGGCGGGAATATATCTTATTTTTTATACATTAATGGCTTCATTACCCTTGTTGATTGGATTATTAAGTTTTTATGGGGAAAATGGTACAATTTATTTATATGGCTTTTGAGGGGATGAGGTTATTAGTTTATATATATATATGGGAATGATTGTTGCTTTTTTAGTAAAGATACCTATATTCATGGTTCATTTATGATTACCAAAGGCTCATGTTGAGGCTCCAATTTCGGGTTCTATGGTGTTAGCAGGGGTATTATTAAAATTAGGGGGTTATGGATTAATACGAGTATTTAGTATTATAATTTCTTGTTGTTTAAAATATAATTTTATTTGGATTAGAATTAGATTAATTGGAGGTTTTTTAGTCAGTTTAATTTGTCTTCGTCAGGTTGATTTAAAGTCATTAATTGCTTATTCTTCAGTTGTTCATATAGGAATAGTTTTGGGTGGTTTAATAACTTTGAATTCATGAGGTTTTTGTGGGTGTTATATAATAATGGTGGGTCATGGTTTATGTTCATCGGGTTTATTTTGTTTAGCTAATATTGTATATGAGCGTTTAGGTAGTCGTAGATTGTTAATTAATAAGGGTTTAATATGTCTGATGCCTAGATTGACATTGTGATGATTTTTATTGAGATCATCTAATATAGCAGCTCCCCCTTCTTTAAATCTATTAGCTGAGATTAGTTTAATTAATAGATTGTTATCCTGGAATTGATTGTCTATATTTATGATTGCATTTATGTCTTTTTTTGGGGCATCTTATAGATTGTATTTATTTTCTTATAGACAACATGGTATGGTAAGTTCTGGTTCGTTTAGATATATTATAAATAGTTTCCGTGAATATATATTATTATTTTTACATTGATTTCCATTAAATGTTTTAATCATTAGGGGGGATTATTTTTTTTACTGTATTTGTTTAATTAGTTTATTAAGAATGTTGATTTGTGATATCAAAGGTATATTGTGGGTTATATATATATTAGACTATTAATTATAATAATTTTGTTTGTAAGGTATCTTTCATTGTATTATTTTCTCTTTCTATTATTTTGTTTCTTTTGGGGTTGAAGTTTTGTATTGAGGAGTTTATTATAATAATGGATTGAAATATTATTTCTTTTAATTCATGTAATGTTGTAATGAGAATAATTTTTGATTATAAGTCTTTGTTATTTATGAGATTTGTTTTATTTATTTCTTCCTTGGTGATTTATTATAGAGATTCTTATATAAGTGGTGATGAAAATTTATCTCGTTTTATTATTTTGGTACTGATGTTTGTAATATCAATGGTGTTTTTGATTATTAGACCTAATTTAATTAGAATCTTATTAGGATGGGACGGTTTAGGATTGGTCTCTTACTGCTTAGTAATTTATTATCAGAATGTAAAGTCTTATAATGCGGGAATAATTACTGCGTTAACTAATCGTATTGGAGATGTTGCATTGTTATTATCTATTGCTTGAATAATAAGATGTGGGAGATGAAATTTTATGTTAATTAATAATTTTGGTTTATCAAATATTAATATAAGGATTATTATGGTTTTAGTAATTTTGGCAGCTATAACTAAGAGAGCTCAAATTCCTTTTTCGTCATGACTTCCGGCAGCGATGGCTGCGCCTACTCCGGTATCTGCTTTGGTCCATTCATCTACTTTGGTTACTGCGGGGGTGTATTTGCTTGTTCGTTTTGGGGCATTAATCAATGAAAGTATAATAAGAGAATTTATATTATTTATTGGATGTCTTACTATATTTATATCAGGCTTGGGAGCTAATTTTGAATATGATTTGAAGAAGATTATTGCATTATCTACTTTAAGACAGTTGGGTTTAATAATAAGAACTATTGGATTAGGTTATTATGATTTGGCGTTTTTTCATTTATTAACACATGCTTTATTTAAGGCTTTGTTATTTATATGTGCTGGTGTTATTATTCATGGATTTAATGATCTTCAGGATATTCGGGGTATAGGAAGAATTGTTAATCAGATGCCTTTAACCTCAGTTTGTTTTAGAGTGTCTAATTTGGCTTTATGTGGTATGCCTTTTCTATCAGGATTTTATTCTAGGGATTTAATTTTGGAGTTGAGATTAATAAGAAATTTTAATATATTAGTTTTTATTATGTTTTTTTTTTCTACTGGTTTAACTGTATGTTATACTTTTCGGTTGATTTATTATGTTGTGGTTGGTGAATTTAATTATAAGTCTTTACATTGTTTAGGTGATGAACATTATGGTTATATTGGTCCTATATTTTTGTTAATAATTATATCTGTAATTGGTGGTTCAGTCTTGTCATGGGTTATTTTATTGACTCCTGAAGTAGTTTGTTTATCAATTTTTATGAGGACTTTAACTATTGTTGTGAGATTGATGGGGGGTTGAGTAGGATTTGAATTATCTATGATGATATATTATGGTAGATTTTTTATTAATAATCATTATTTTGTGAGATTTATGGGTTCTATATGATTTATACCTTATATTTCTACTTATATGGTAAGAATATTTCCTTTGAATTTGGGATTGAGGGCTAATTATGTAATTGATTGTGGTTGAAGAGAGGAATATGGGGGTCAAGGCTTATTTAATTTTTTATTGGATTCTAGAATAGTAAATCAGGATTATCAGTATAATTTTTTTAAGTATTATTTGATGAGATTTATATTTTGAGTGTTTTTTTTCGCGGTGATAATATTTTGTGTGGATTACTTATATAGCTTATATAGAGTATAACATTGAAGATGTTAGGGAGATAAAATTTGTCTTTAAGTGATTTAATTGAAACCAAATAGAGGTATATTATTGTTAATAATATCATTGAATTATTTTATTCCAATTAAGGAAATAAGGTGATCAAAAGTGAGCTGCTAACTTATCTTTTTAGCGGTTGAATTCCGTTGTTATTTCTGGTAATGTTTATATAGTTTAATAAAACGGTATATTTTCATTATACAGATAATATTTTAGTATTTATAAATAATTAATGATAAAATTATCTATCTTTCAGGTCGAAACTGAATGCAGTATTGCTTATTAATTTGAGATTAATTGAAATAATATCAATACTTTTTGAATGCAACCCAAATGTTATATTTAACTATAATCCCCTATTCGGTTCATTGTAGGGCGCCTTGATTTCATTCGTGGTATAATCCTGCTAGTAGGATAAAGATAAAGAATATTATGGTTGATATTCATCTAATTGAATTAGATGAATATTGAATAATTATGGCTGGTATGATAAGGGCAATTTCAACATCGAAGATTAAGAAGATTACTGCGACTAGGAAGAATCGGAGGGAAAAGGGTAATCGGGCTGATCTCTTTGGGTCAAATCCGCACTCGAATGGTGATTTTTTTTCTCGGTCTAATGTTGTTTTCTTTGATAATAATAGTGATATTAGAATTATAATTGTTGATAATGTTATGCAGATTATGATTGTAATTAGGGTAATTATGATTATTTACTTTGAATGTTCAAATCTTTTTAATTGGAAGTTAAATGTACTTTATATACTAAGTAAATAACTACCTCATCAGTAGATTGAAATATATAAGAAGAGTCATACTACATCTACAAAGTGTCAATATCATGCGGCTGCTTCAAATCCGAAGTGATGGTTTGAGGAGAAGTGAAATAATATATGTCGTATTAGGCATACAGATAAGAATGTTGTACCGATAATAACGTGAATACCATGAAAGCCTGTAGCTATAAAAAAGGATGATCCATAAACTGAATCTGCAATTGTGAATGGGGCTTCAATATATTCGTAAGCTTGTAGAATAGTAAAGTAAATTCCTAGGATAACTGTTAATAATAATCTTTGTATGGTTTGTCTATGATTATTTTCTATTAGTCTATGATGAGCTCATGTTACTGTAATTCCTGATGCTAATAAAATTGCTGTATTTAGAAGTGGAATTTGTATAGGATTGAATGGTTTAATACCTCTTGGGGGTCATGATATTCCTAATTCAATTGATGGTGCTAGTCTTCTATGAAAAAATGCTCAGAAAAATGAAATGAAAAAGAATACTTCTGATACAATAAATAGAATTATTCCTCATCGTAATCCTAGGTTGACAATAGAGGTATGTATACCTTGAAATGTTCCTTCTCGTGTAATATCACGTCATCATTGAATTATTGTTAAGATGATAATTGAAATTCCTATTGAGATTATAGTGAATTGGTATTGGTGGAATATACTAATTAATCCGGTGGCTATAGTTATTGCTCCAATTGCTCCTGTGATGGGTCATGGTCTCATATTTACTAGGTGAAAAGGATGATTTTGGTGTGTTGACATTAATTTACTTCTCTGGAATAAAGTGTTGTTAGTACTGCAAATACATAAGATTGAATAATTGAGACTGCTAGTTCAAGAATTAATAGTAGGATTTGCGAGGAAATTAGAATTTGAATTAGGATAAAGGATCCTAAGATTATTGGGCCGGTATTTCCTAATAATGTTAATAATAAGTGTCCTGCAATTATATTAGCAGCTAATCGTACGGCTAAAGTTATAGGTCGGATAATATTTCTGATGGTTTCGATGCAGACTATAAAGGGTATTAAAATAGGAGGGGTTCCTTGTGGAACTAAATGGGCAAATATATGTTGGGTATTATTAATTCACCCATAAATTATGAATGAAAGTCATAATGGTAGGGCTAGAGAGAGTGTAAATCTTAAATGACTTGATCTTGTAAAGATGTAGGGGAATAATCCTAAAAAGTTATTAAATAAGATTAATGAGAATAGTGAGATGAATATAAAGGATCTTCCTAAATTTTTATTTCCAATCAGTAGGGTTTTAAATTCATTATATAATTTATTGGTTAAGATATTTCATATCAATGATGATCGATTAGGAATTAATCAGAATGACAGGGGTAAGATTATTAATCCTAGAATAGTTCTGGATCAATTTATGGGAATTGAAAGGATATTAGATGTGGGGTCAAATGATGAGAATAGATTTGTTATCATTTTCAATTTATTAAGTTAGTTTTTGGTATATATTGCTTTATATTAGGGATTGATGGTTGAATAATAAAATAGTTTAATGTTATTATAATAATTAATATTATAATAAAAAATATTATTAGGGATACTCATCTTATGGGTGCTATTTGTGGTATTAAGAAATATTACAATGTAATAATTTTAATATGACATATTAATGTTATGATTAACTAATTTCTTTAATTCATTAGAGGTAGATGTCAATTACCATGATATGATTTAAGAGATCATTACTTACTTTCAGTCATCTAATGAATAATTTTTGATTCAGTTAATGAAATTCTTTAAATTTACTCTTTCAATAACGATAGGTATAAATCTGTGATTAGCTCCACAGATTTCTGAGCATTGTCCGTAGAAGAGTCCAGGCCGATTAATTAAGAAGTTGATTTGATTTAATCGGCCTGGGGTGGCATCTGTTTTTACTCCGAGGGCTGAGATTGTTCATGAGTGAATTACATCGGCTGCTGTAACAAGTGTACGAATTTGGGTTCTTATAGGTAAGGTGGTTCGGTTATCTACATCTAGTAGGCGGAATGATGATAATCTATTTAGTGGTGATATATATGAATCAAATTCAATTGTGTTTTTGAAGTCTATATATTCATATGATCAGTATCATTGGTGCCCGATTGTTTTTATTGTAATTAAGGGTTCTATAGATTCATCTAATAGATATAATAATCGTAAGGATGGTAATGCGATGAAGATTAATGTAATAGCTGGTAAAATGGTTCAAATAATTTCAATGATTTGACCTTCTAATAGGAATCGATTAGTGAATGTATTTATGAATATTGATATTATAATATAGGTAACAAGGATTGTAATTATTAATAGAATTATTAATGTGTGGTCGTGAAAGAAAATAAGTTGTTCTATTAGAGGTGATGATCTGTTTTGTAAATTCAGATTAGATCATGTTGCCATTGGTACTAAAAAAAGGATTCCTTTATATATGAAGCTTAAATTCATTGCACTTCTCTGCCATATTAGTAGTTAGATAAAATAGGTAATTCTGAATATGAATGTTCTGCTGGTGGAAGGTTTTGTAATCATTCCAATGATCTATTTAAATTTATGGGGAATAATATCTTTCGAGAAGTTAATAATCTTTCTCATATAATAAAAATGAGTATTACGATTCCAATTAATGAAATGGTAGATCCTAATGATGAAATAATATTTCATGATGTGTAAGCGTCTGGGTAGTCTGAATAACGTCGGGGTATGCCTGCTAGGCCCAAAAAGTGTTGGGGGAAGAATGTTAAGTTGACACCTACGAATATAACTAAAAATTGTATTTTTAATCAGGATGGATTTATTATTAATCCTGTAAATAGAGGATATCAGTGAATAAATCCTGCTATAATAGCAAATACTGCACCTATTGATAAAACATAATGAAAGTGTGCGACTACATAGTATGTATCATGTAGGATAATATCAATTGATGAATTTGCTAGAACAATACCTGTTAATCCTCCAATTGTAAATAAAAATACAAATCCTAATGATCAAAGTAATGAGGGGTTATATGATAATTGAGATCCATGAAGTGTTGCTAGCCATCTAAAGATTTTAATTCCTGTTGGTACGGCAATAATTATGGTTGCTGATGTGAAGTAGGCTCGTGTATCTACGTCTATTCCTACAGTAAATATATGATGTGCTCATACTACAAATCCTAATAATCCAATAGCTAGTATAGCATAAATTATTCCTAATGTACCAAAAGCTTCCTTTTTTCCTCTTTCCTGTCTAATAATATGGGAAATTATTCCAAATCCTGGTAGAATTAGAATATAGACTTCTGGGTGGCCAAAAAATCAAAATAAATGTTGATAGAGAATGGGGTCACCCCCTCCTGCGGGGTCAAAAAAGGAGGTATTTAGGTTTCGATCTGTTAATAATATCGTAATTGCTCCAGCTAATACTGGTAAAGATAATAGTAGAAGTAATGCTGTGATTCCAACTGCTCATACAAATAGGGGGGTTTGATCTAGAGATATTCCAGGCGCTCGTATATTAATTATAGTTGTGATAAAGTTCACGGCACCTAAAATTGATGAAATACCTGCTAGATGTAATGAGAAGATGGCTAAATCTACTGATGCTCCTGCGTGTGCGATTCCTGTTGATAAAGGTGGATAAACTGTTCATCCGGTTCCTGCTCCACTTTCAACTATTCTTCTTGTTAATAATAGGGTTAGGGATGGTGGTAGTAATCAAAATCTTATATTATTTATTCGTGGAAAGGCTATATCAGGTGCTCCTAATATCAGAGGAACTAATCAATTTCCGAATCCACCAATTATGATGGGTATAACTATGAAGAAAATTATAATAAAGGCGTGAGCTGTTACGATAACATTATAGGTTTGATCATCTCCAATTAGGAATCCTGGTTGGCCTAGTTCTGTTCGGATTAGAATTCTTAATGAAGTTCCTACTATCCCAGATCATGCTCCAAAAATGAAATATAGGGTTCCAATATCCTTGTGATTAGTAGAGAATAATCATCGTTGCGATAAAGTGGCTGAATAATAGGCGATAGATTGTAAATCTTTTCATGAGGTAGACTCCTTTATCATGGTGGTCTTATATTCAAACAATGATTTTAGACTGCAATTCTAAAGGTGTATTTAATTTACTAAGGCCTAAAACGTGAGTTTTATTTTCAGCTTTGAAGGCTAATAGTTTAATTTAACTTAAGATCTTTAGATGATATTAAATAGTAAAGAGTATAAGGGTAATGTAAATAGGGATATACCAGTAAGATAAGATATTAAGTTAAAATTGTTAATTTTATAGGAGGGGTAATTTCATTTAATTTGATTTACAGTAATTAGAAAGGAATTAATTACTATTCGTATATAATAGAAAAGGGTGATTAGTGTACATAGGATTATAATTAAAACTACGAATTGTCTTTCTCTATAGAAGGAGTTTTGAATGATTATTCATTTAGGTAAAAATCCTATAAATGGGGGGAGACCTCCTAATGATATTAGGTTAATGGAGACTATAAATTTTATTGATGCTGAATTCCATCTTAATGGAATTTGGTTTAGATGAATTGCGGATAAATTGTGGAGAATAATTAATACGGTTCTAGATAGTACTGAATATGAAATGAAGTAAAATAATCACAGATTTTCTGATATTATTATTCTTAGGATTATTCATCCAATGTGATTAATTGATGAATATGCCATGATTTTTCGTGTTGAGGTTTGATTAAGTCCTCCAATTGAACCAATAATTACGGAGGATAATATAATGAGGGTTATTATTGTTTGATTTCAATTTAGGTATGATAGGATTACGAATGGTGCTAATTTCTGTCATGTTATAAGAATAATACAGTTTATTCAGGATAGTCCCTCTATAACTGTGGGGAATCATATATGAAAAGGGGCGGCCCCTATCTTTATAAGTAAAGTGGTTGAGATAATGGAGTTTATAATTATGTTATTTAGATTTAGCAGTATGGAATTTATAATAATAAGTGTTAATAGCATGGATGACGCTATGGCTTGAATAATAAAGTATTTTATAGTTGCCTCAGATGATATTATGTTATTTTTTGTTGATATTAACGGAATAAAGGCTAATAAGTTAATTTCTAGTCCTATTCATGTGGCTGGTCATGAATTGGATCTAATTGAAATTAATGTACCTATAAATAATATAAGGTAGAATAGAAGTTTGGATGGATTTAAAATAATAATTAAAAAGAAAAGGATTTTTACCTTTATTCATGGGGTATGAACCCATTAGCTTAAAGTTAGCTTATCTTTTTGGATTTTGGTGTATGATGCACAGTAAATTTTGAATTTTCAGGTAATAGTTTAATTCTATTAAATCCAATGAAGATAAAAATTTATATAATTTATCCTATCAAGATAACCCTTTTATCAGGCACTTCATT